TTCTTCCTTGCGCCGAGTAGTCAAGGTCTATCTTTTGGGGATAAAGAAAAGATGTTAGTGTCCTTAATGCATTCTAGAGTCAACAATGAGGGGATAGTGCTGTCGATAGGCACGCGAACACTTCATCTTGCTCATGGAGAGGTCGGTCCACGCAACATTGCGCCACTTGCTAATGTAGTCTGCTTTCTGGTCTCCTTATGTTGTAACAAGTGGTGGAACGATCAAATAGGGTTCCGGAAGTGGGTGAGAGTCTAACATTTTCCTTAACAGTCTCAACGGGAGAGACCCTCTAATCTAGTAAAGCCTTTCATTCATCCATTGGAAGTTCGCTTTTTGTTGTCGGTCCAGGCGCAGTCAGTGTAGCAATAGTTCCTGTTTCCTTGTAGCCAGCCTTAGTCTATCGATCCAGCCCAGTATAGTCAATCTATCTTGGGCTAAACAGCCTATCTAATCTCCCAGCGATCTAGAGTGCCAGTGAAAGGTGGGGCCTAAAATCAAATCCAACCCTTCCAATTGTCCTTCTCGAAAAATTCTGTTACATACCTTTTGACTATATCCCTGCATTTCGAATAGTAAGGTAAGCGCATCTAATTTCATAAAAAGGTAATCCTGAGATAGCTCCAGTGTAAGTCCTTGGAATGAAATAACTCGACTGACTAACAAGTTGAGGAATTCATTCTGTTCTGGCTGTAAGTGCAATAATATATGCAGTTCTAGAAAAAAGTTATTCCATTCTTTATAAGGAACTAAGATCTCCCGCTGTAAATAGCTAAGGATCTCCAGTCTCTGCTAGGCACAGGGCGTACTAAACAAGCTTTTTTCTAATCTTTTTTTATAGGGTTAGGCTTTGATAATAAGGGGTTTTATAGAGCAGAATAGGGCTATTTACCTCTGCTAGTAGGGAAGTAAGCAGATTTAGAGAATGTAGAATGCCTAAAGGGTCCTATTACAAGTTTTTGAGGTGGAAACTTTTAGTTTATCGGCGTACTGAAATAAACTGTTCTCCTATCCCCGGCCCTGGGGAGCCTGTTCCCTTTCGAACCTTTGAGCTAACTGAACTAGATCAGCACTCGATTTAGCCTTAGCACGAAGGGAAGACGAGGCGTGAGGGATGATCCACCTGGAACCCTCGCTTTCACCTTAATCGGATTCGAAAGCAAAAACAAATGCGCCTTAAACGATTTCGACCACATCGATTAAAGGGATTAGGCCGCTGGAAAGGGAAAGGCAAGGCAAATCGCCAAGCTAGAATCGCCCTTTTAGCCACTCGGCAATGGGGCACCATAGTTGCAGTCCCCCTCTACGAAATAAATGATCGAAAATGCTTCACAAAGACATAGGGGCAAACGGAATCGACCACCTTATGAATACATCGAAGACTTCGAAAACTAAAGCAGGCCCCTTCTTCGACTATTCGACCTGCTCCTCGATAATATTTTTCCGACGTCGCAGTAAGACTTAAATGTCCTTACAACATTTCCCGGAACTTCTTCCGTCATTGTTTACATTGTTTACTCCGAAAACTACATAAATTTTAGGTAGTGGATAGACGAGTCTGGGCCTGCACAAGGGAGTGTCCTACAACAAAAGGAATAAGAGGCAATCGGAGATCGCACTGGGTAAATCTCGCATCATAACAGGTATGATCTCTTTACTATATAGAAACTTTCTATCAATTCTAGGATTGAGTCCTACCTCGACCGAAGGAATGAGTGAGAAGGAAGATTTTGAACCCCAACTCCCAAGAAAGGAGAGAGAGCTCTAAATGATTCCACCGGTAATAAAGATGCTTAGGGATAGCGGTAAAGGCCTAGAAGTGCTCTCCAGTTGAAGACAGGCAAGGAAGGTCTAAAGCAGTCGTTCGACCAAGGGCTAGTAATGCATATTGGCTGGGACACTTGTAGTTGAAAGGGATCCGAGGAGCTGTAGAAGATCGAAAAGAAAGGGCCGGAAGGAAGACATTGGGTGTAGGGGCGGGTCCTCTCAGTCGGTAGCCTTTTCTCGGTCCTACCTTTGACTCCCATGCCTTCCTGCTTCTCCTAACGCGGCTTTCCCTTTCCATTTGATGGCACTCTCGCCGACAAAGAGCTTTATCCCAGCTCGGAAATGAAATAATCAATGTCCTTTCCCATCTCTATCTTATTTTTATAGCCTGACTTTCCCGCCGCACCTCTTCTGAAGTCGGTTTTTTATCGCGGATTTCCGCTGCTTAGTGACTTGGCCTTAGTGGTACCTGGGGCCTACGCTTGTCCAATAGTTCATGTCGGGGAAAGATGAATGAGAACTGGCAGAATATATTCATGGAGATTGACTTGGTGCGAAGGAAAATAGTAGATCTTCCATAGGCGCTTTTCGGACTACACTACACGCCAGTCTTTTTCACCAAGAGCTTGTTCCGAAATGGAGAAGTACTTTGGAATGATTTGATTGGGACGCTAGTGAGTTAATGAGCACTCTTTGCATGGTTCCATCAACCCTTTTCTTGCGTGTTCTGAATCGACTTCCTCATCTATAAAGAAGAGATGCCCCGTAGAAGACTCCAGGCCACCGAAGCTAACAAAAGGCTAAGGAGACCCATTTAGTTCTTTGTTCTTATGCCGACTAAAGCTAGCTGCGCCACAGCTTGAATCTCCCTAGAAATCCCCACTCGTAGCCCTTAGGCTGGGTGTGTTAAGCATATTCGATTGGAAGCTCTTCTTCACCGGGTTAAGCGACGGGAGTTTTAGGCTTGGCTTATCACCATATCCAACCCGAATCCCGTAGTTCGAAAGGAGAATTAGGCTACCTGAGACCAACTGATTATCCAAAACATGAGACTGCTTTCTTAGCAAAGCTTTGCTTGGCTCAACTTAGTCTCTATCTCTAATGGCTAGACCAAGACGTACTCAAAATCGACTTTATTAGCGCTAGCGCAAGGATAAACGATTTCTCAGGCGGACACGATGCCTATGACGCATGGGTCTTTGACGAGCAGAATGAAGACAGCCGCCTTACGGGAGCGAGAGAGGAAGGAACAGCTTATGCTAACACGATACTCAAGGTGCTGGATGGGCAAGAATGCCGGCTTGATACCAAGTATGGGAAAGTCTTCACTAAGACGAAAAACGTTCCAATCATTATGATAGCAAACAAGCTACCGAATTCAACAAGGTATCACGGGCCGCTCAGAGGAAGGTTCATTCGGGTCCCATTCTCCCCAGAATCACCGAGATAGAAGAGGAAAGGCTCCTTGCTACTCTCTGGGGATGTGTACATAGGAGAGCTATGAAGTACATAAACGTTGTTACGCTATGTGCTCTTTTGATATTGGGTTACTTCTGCTTTTTAAAGTCACCAACTTCTAGCCACTGGAGCGGAGCAGTTTATTATGTACCCAGACAAGAAATTTCGCTCAACAGGTATATACAATTTATCTCTATATTACCTTTCATGGTAGGCTGTCCAGACCAAAAACAGTAAGCTTCACAGTGTACCCCACTTTCTTTGTACGTTTGTACCGCTCTCGGACCCACACTTACCTGAACGACTGAAAGTACACAAGTCCAGATAGTGGGAACACCACAGATCCAGAAGAAAGTAGAATCTAAAGGTCGTAATGGGAAGCGGGCTAGTCCCCGAAAATGCCCGTGCCTTTGTCGTTGGGGCTAATAATCTTACTTGCTGAGACTTGACTTTACTTGTAGGATAGCACTTGAAAAGACCTTTAGAGAGAGAGATGAACCCGCACTCCGAGGAAAGAATTCACAAAGAGTGCCATCCCATCCGAAACCTCCTTTCCAGAATTATCATAGAGTGCTGTTCGAAATCGGTGATGCGAAGATCTTTCCGAGTCCGCTATTCGATTGCTAACGCTTCCTTTTTCTTTAAGCTTGTTCCTCTGCCGAGGTATATGCTGATTGAGTCTGTCTTGTAGTCCTCAACAAGGAGATACTAGTCTAGGAAGCGGATGGACAACTTGCTTTTCTTAATGGCTTTCGTTATCTGTCATTTCCATTCATAGGATGCGCTAGAAGACCCGGGCAATGGCGATAGCTAGGTGCTTTCCAGTTTCTAGTCCTCGGTTTTGGCTGTCTTTCTCTAGCTGGTGTCGTTCATAGGCGAGCGAGTGAATGCTTTTCCTCCGTGACTTATGCGTAACCAGTGGCTTTCGCTGGGAATGGACTATAGGCCTATGAAGCCTTGGTCTAGAACGGGAATCTCTTCAATAAGAAGGTTTTGATCTACGAGAGTCCACTACAGTGAGTAAAGATGGAGACTCAGCGATGCATCCCCTGGTGGGTCCTCTCCCTGTGGATGAGGGGAAGTTCCAGGCTCATGGAATGCTTGCTTGATAACCCAAACCGCGAGTTCCGGATTTGAGTTCTCCATCATGATGCAAGACCCATTTTTGTTATGTTATAGGGTTAACATGTGTTCAAATGGTTTTTTCTCACCCCTTCCTCTACACAGCCCTTCATCTTTGATAGGGTCATAGCCCATTTCCGTCATCAAGTGAATGATTTTATAATCATGCAGCAAAACGGAGAGTGACGCTTCACGACCTTCATTCTTGTCGACAGTTGTGGGAACATCGAACTTTCGTAGAAGAGAACGTAAAGGAGGACGTCTAGTGGCAGGGCGTCTCCTCTTCCGTCTTCTCTCCGCCTTAGTGGCATCGACTGGTATGACCAACGTTTGGAGAGATCTTGAGTCTTAGACATGGAACCTCTTCGAGAGAGACTCCTGATATTAAAGATGGGATCACTTTCCCGACGGTGCTCACTAGGGATGTAGCGATAAGTCTTCTTCATGGTCAGCCTGCGACCTGCTTCAATATTCTTATTGAATTTTTCCGAGAAAGCCATTTAATCTGGAGGTGTAGGTAAAAATCCTTAGTTGGCTCCAAATAGAATGAATTTTGAATCTGCATAGAATGCTTCTGTCGTCGTGAAAGGCTTGGTATTTGCAAAGATCCTATTGGTTTCTCCTTCGGGAGTCTTGTACTTAAAACACTGATGCCA